ATCTCTTCCCGAACCAAACATGAATCTTTCGATTCATTTGGCTCTCACGCTCAATTGTTTCTTTTATCTTTTCTTTGATTGATGGGCATTCCCATATCTTTGAATGGAATGAGCCTATCCTCTCTTTTCTGTTCGTATTCAAAGATATCGAAACTGATCTAACATCAGAACCTTAGGAGGACTCTTCAGACCAGACAAAAAATAAAAAATTGTCAGCAAAGTTGTTTCTTTATTTGTTCTTTATTTAGAACTTCTTTCTTTCAAAAAAAGAATATTTGAAAGAAAGAAGAAGTCGATTATATATACTATTAGACTCGAAATAGAATTGAATAGAATTCTGAACTTCCTCATTATTATTAGAATGAGATTTCGATTTTCTTCATCCAAAAAATTCTCTTTTTTATACAAATATTTTATACAAATACAATACATAGGTCGTCGATTCGGCAGTGGAGGGGGAAGATACCCATTTTTCCAGTTAATGGTTCAAATAATTTTATCCATATGAGTGTTCTACATCGAATAAATTCCCAATTATTCCTTTTTTATTTTTATCATTTTTAAACCTTTTTGGTACTAACCTAGCGGTAGAAAGAGTACCATGCTATGCTGTGCCTGGACTTCAAAAAATTGATCTTTAACCATGTAAAAGACCTCAACATTATTGGTTGATAGAGAAGAGAATCAAAGTTCCTTTACCAATTAGTCACGAAATGCTATGGTTCTTACATATGATTTCTGAATGAAATCCAATTCAGAAGTAATTCGTCGAGATTGTGCACCCTTTGTTCCTAGTTCTGCTATAAAAAAGAATACATAAATAGAAAGAAAGTGCAGTCGGTGAAATCCAACTTCTTCTTGAAATAAACAACTCGCACACACTCCCTTTCCAAAAAAAATCAATACACCCAGCACTACGCTTAGATTTATTGGATTTGTTGCTAAAATATCGGTATTCAACTCGAAACTCCCAGCGGATGACCAGTGCCCCACGGAAACAAAAGAATCAATTAGATTTTTCATATGCTCTCCCTTTATAGATAGGACTAACAAAGAACAGAGTTCTTTTTGTATCACTCCGCTTATTATTCTTAATGAAATTTGAGAATTCTCAAATTTCTTAGTTATGGTTATGTTTTTCTTCTAAGATGAAATGAAACATTAAACAAAAGGATTTGCAAATAAAAGAGCTAATGCCACGACCAGTCCATAAATTGTTAAAGCTTCCATAAAAGCCAGACTAAGCAATAAAGTACCTCGTATTTTACCCTCTGCTTCTGGTTGTCTCGCAATACCTTCTACGGCTTGGCCCGCAGCAGTACCTTGACCAACCCCAGGTCCGATAGAAGCAAGCCCTACAGCCAATCCAGCAGCAATAACGGAAGCAGCAGAAATAAGTGGATTCATGGTAAGCTCCTCGCACCAAAAAAAGAAATGGTTAATGATACAACCAACCAATGAATTAGTACTTAATCTACTTCTTTTTCTACTTCTACTTTTACTATTTACTTTACTACACTTATTTTTTCTTTTTTGATCTTTATCACTAAAATATATCGGGTCGAAGTAGCTAAAAGCTCCAAATGGAATTCATAATATTACTGAATTGTCAGAACTACTTCGATATACCGTTTTTTCCTTTCTACCTTATGTAATAGATATGTATACGGTTTTAGTCATTGCGTTTCCTTGTTTATAAAATATTCTCTTCTTTCTCTTTCATTCAATTCACAATAATAGACAAAATAGAAAAAGGACTGATATGGGAATCCATCTAAATGCAGTGGGCTAGAAAAAAAGAGATAGGGGTAATTGCTATTTAACTAGTAAATAACATATACTTTTCTTCTTCCATAACGTAAATCACCTGCACTTTTTCTTCTATGAAATCGTATTCTGGAACCATTCTTCAAAACATACATAAGGATTGATACTTATAGGCATTACATATACCTATATGTAGTACCTATATGTAGTAGGATCCCCAAACCTTCTTTCTATTCCAAATTCTTCAATATCATCTATCTTTCTTCCTTCATATATACATACATGTAACTATTTGCATTTTCTTATCCAACCCAGTAGTGGATTATATTGAACCCCCCCATTGCTTGAATTGGGATAAGCGTCAAAAAAGACTATTTCGAAAGTTAGTCAATGATGACCCTCCATCGATTCACCTATATAAGCCGCAGCCAAAGTTGCAAAAATAAGAGCTTGAATACCACTTGTAAATAATCCAAGAAACATGACAGGTATAGGAACTACTGAAGGCACTAAAGAAACAAGAACAACAACCACTAATTCATCAGCCAATATATTCCCGAAAAGTCGAAAACTAAGAGATAAAGGTTTTGTGAAATCTTCTAGAATATTAATTGGTAAAAGTATTGGAGTTGGTTGAATGTATTTCCCGAAATATCCCAATCCTTTTTTGCTAAGACCCGCATAGAAATATGCCACTGACGTAGGTAAAGCTAAAGCAACAGTAGTATTTATATCATTCGTGGGCGCAGCTAACTCTCCTTGAGGTAACTTTATGATTTTCCAAGGTAAAAGAGCACCCGACCAGTTAGAAACAAAAATAAATAGGAACATCGTTCCTATAAATGGAACCCAGGGACCATAACCCTCTCCAATCTGAGTTTTGCTCAAGTCTTGAATAAATTCAAGGACATATTCGAAGAAATTCTGACCGTCGGTCGGAATGGTTTGTGGATTCCGAACAGCTATGATGACTGAACCTAATAAGATAGCAATTACAACCCAAGAAGTGATAAGTACTTGGGCATGAATTTGTAAACCCCCTATTTGCCAATATAAATGTTGGCCTACTTCTACACCTGATATATCGTATAACCCTTTGAGTTTTTGAATGGAACATGGTATAACATTCATATTGTCCTCTAACAGATTCAAAAAAGTAATTATTTTGATTCAACCATCTAATCTATTTCTCAATTCATCTATGTTCATTCATGAATTTAAGTTATGAATCGTATATTTCGGAAATCACATAAAAAAAATACCAATCATTTTATGTTTTCAATCTTAAATATTATTCAATATTCAAAACATAGTTCAAACTTCAAAAGATGCAAACCAAAATAGTAACAATCAAAGAGAGTTCACCAAAAACAAACTAATCTTCTTCTTTCTTCTTATTAATGATAAGATGAATGATAAGATAATCAACCATTTTTTAGATAACTAGAACGGCCCTCACAAATTGCAGATACTAATTTGGTAAGAATAAATCGAATCGAAGCTATAGCATCATCGTTGGCCGGAATAGAAATATCTGCAAGATCTGGGTCACAATTTGTATCGATTAAACAAATCGTCGGAATACCCAAAATGACACATTCTCGAAGAACCGTATATTCTTCTTGCTGATCAACGATAATTACAATATCGGGCAATCCCGTCATATATTTGATTCCACCCAGATATGTTTGCAAGGTAGATAACTTTCTCTTCAACATTGCTGCATCTCCTTTGGGGAGACGATTGAGTTTCCCCATCTTTTGTTCTGCTCTTAAGTCCCTGAACTTCTGAAGTCTTGTTTCTGTAGTAGACCAATTCGTTAACATACCACCAAGCCATTTTTTATTAACATAATGACATCGAGCCCTTATTGCTGCTGATGCTACTAAATCCGCTGCTTTCTTTTTGGTGCCAACGATTAAGAATTTTTTTCCCCTACTTGCTGCATCAAAAACTAAATCGCAGGCTTCTGATAAAAAACGAGCAGTTATAGTAAGATTTGTAATATGAATACCTTTACGCTTTGCAGAGATGTAAGGAGCCATTCTAGGATTCCATTTATTAGTACCATGACCAAAATGAACTCCTGCTTCCATCATTTCTTCCAAATTGATGTTCCAATATCGTCTTCCCATTTTCCCACACTTTCTCTTTTTCTTTTTTTTTTCAAAGAGATTCAGTACCTTGTGAAATAAATAATTGTTCCGACGGAACCTTCTACCAGGATTGACCATTAATCTACGACCCAAACCATGAATTTCATTCTCTCTTTTTTATTTCATTTTTCATTGATTGATTACGAAATCCATAATCGGACCAGGGAGTGAAAGTAAAAAGAATGAACCTATTATTAGGAATTAGTAAATTACATTACGTAAATGATTGGTCTGATGTCTCATGGAAAGTGTTTGGGGCACAAGAAAAAAATAATTCTCTATGGTGTAACAAAATATCTCCCATTTCCAACTCGAATAGATTCTTCCTTTTGATTTTCAAATGAATGTTTTTGTCTTGCTTTGAACGATGTACTAATTTTTTGAATCCGGTACCAACCGGTATAATCCCCCCCAGAACAACGTTCTCTTTCAGGCCTTTCAACCAATCAATACGACCTCGTAGAGCAGCTTTTGCTAAAACTCGAGCAGTTTCTTGAAAACTCGCTTCGGATATGAAACTTTGAGTATTCAGAGATGACTTCGTTATTCCCAATAAGATTGCCCGATAACAGATCGCTTCGTCCAAAACACGCCCTGCTCGCTCTGCTCGCAACAATCCAATAAATTCCCCAGGTAAAAAAACATTAGACATTCCATCTTCTGAAACCAAAACTCTTGATGTTACTTGACGTACAATAATCTCTATATGTCTATTATGGATCTGTACCCCCTGGGATCGATAAACCTTTTGGATCTTATTAACCAAAGAGATACGACTTTGGGCTATGGTTAGTTCAGTTCCAATAAAAAATCCCCAGGGGATCCCAAGAATCCTTCGGATACGGTCGTCCCAACCTTCAACTCTTCTTTCGAGATTCATCGATATTGAATCAATTGAACGAACTTCTAAGATTTGTTCCACTTTTGGAAGACCTTGCGTTATGTCACCAGATCTCGATTTTTCATATATAAATGTAATTAATGTATCTCCTTCATAAAAGGTTTCCCCATAATGGCCATGGACAGTTGCTCCTGGAGTGACCAAATAGGGCTTAGCTGATCTTATAACTAAAGAGTCAACATGAACAATGAAAATTTGACCAGATTTTTTTATGCGTGATCCGTATTTCAATAGACATACATTTTCACAAAGGAATTGTCCAAGGCTAATTATTGTCCATGCCTCTTCACAAGAATCGTGATGGAGAAAACACCAATTCAAATGGAATGAATTCCAAATGATGTTACTGCATGGATCGGGATTATAAATACTACTATTTTCATCTAGGAAACAGTATTGAAATGGAAGTACTTGAAGCACTTGGAAAGTCTGTTGAAATTTTTCAAGTAAAAAATATTTATTTAAAAAGACTTGATTATAAGTTCTTAAATAGTAAGATGAACGAAGATTTACTATTTTAGGCACAATAGTACCTAAAGGACCCCAAAAATCCCTAATTGGATTCAGGGGATCCGATTCTTTTGTCGCATTATTCTCATTATATCTCGAAGTATTGAAGGGGCCAATTCGAAAACAATTGGATGATGACAAAATTATGAAAGATTGGCATTCCTTATTTCGATTCAACAACGTACCAAGAGTTTCCTGATGTTGGGGAAATAATTGAATCTTCGCCTTGGAATCAAAAGGATTTCTATCGGCACGATCTAATTCATTATTGGAAATCAATCCTGAACCTGCCGTATCATACCTTTTTTCGGTATACGAAATAGTGGATTTTACTAACTCAATTCGAATGAAATCACGAAGCAGATCATTTGCCCTTATTTCAACAAAAGAAGCATGAACCTCTTCTTTTATAGAACTCTTTTTTTCTTGTTCTTGGTCCCAAGTCAATACTAAGCAAGCCCGAACTAATTGAATACTTGTGTTAGAAATTCCTCGAATTGACTTTCCATTTCCATAAAGTATATAATTGACAATTCGAAGTTGTACATTATCCTTTTCCTGCAAGAGATCCTGAGAGAAAAGTGTTGCTAAATTTATCCCATCAGCTATTTCATATGTGACTACGGGCCGAACCAAAACAAAAGACTTTTTTTTGGTAGGTGTAATTCGTTGGACATAGATCCAATTTTTCAATCTTTTTGATCCTTTAGAATTCTTTTTTTCCATTCCTGGTGGTATCAAAACGCCACTGTGCCTAGATATTTTATCCACCTCTCCAGAAAAATGAATATCTCCAGAAAAGATTTTCAGTTCCATACTTTTCTTTTTTCTCTCCACTCGGACTAATCCACCTACTCGACTTCTTGTATTCATATTTAAAACGAGTCGTGTATCTACTCCAATGATACTATTGTTCCGGACCATTATGGGCGAAGATCCGGGTAAGATATGCACTTCCTCGGGAATGAAAAAAAAGCGATCTACTTTCATTTGCATTTGGTATTTCGGACTAAATTCTTTTGCTCCTCGATACTCAATAAAATCCTCTTTTTTTACGATTGAATCTACTTCGACAATCCCATATTTAGTAATTCCCGAGCTGCTTCTTCTGTATCGCGGATCATCAAAATAAGCAAGAATACTATTTCTACGTAAAATACCATTGATAGGTATTTTAATCGAAATACCAAAACAGGGTTTTAGTTTCTTTTCTTGTTCTTGATCATATTGTAAGGGAATCACGAATCTATTTCTTCGCTTTTTAGCCAAGGAATTCTCTTGACGAATAGAAGTAGAAGGCTCTATGAGATTCCAATGACCCTTGGATATGATTCGATAAGGTTTTGAATAGTCAAGCATTTCCCTATCTTTTTTACCAAAGGTATCCAACAATTTATGTCTTACTTGATCATTAGTCAGTGAGAGATCAAAGATATATCTTTCTTCGAGAGAAAAAGAATTAGCATTCATTTGATCCTGATCCTTGTGGAGTGAAAAAGACACTATATTGGATCTGCATAGACCTCCCGCTAATATCCATAAATGACTTGTTTTTGGTAATAGATGAACATTACTATATGGATATTCGGGCGCATGATAGCCATCAGTACTCCAGTGCATTTCTCCTTCTGACTCAGAATAAATATGTTTTTGAACCCTTTCTTTAAAATGAAAAGTAGACGTTCCGGCACGAATCTCGGCAATCACTTGTTCTGATTCTACATATTGATCATTTTGAACTAAAATCAAACTTTTTGTTGGAATATTCACATTATGTAGAATATCTCGACTCTCAATAGTTACATACAAGTCTATAAAACATAGAAAAGCAGGATGCCCATGACGGGTACGTGTGGGATGAACCAAATCCTCATCAAATTGGATTTTTCCATTAGAGGGAGCTCGTACATGTTCGGCAGTACCACCTGTGAATACTCCGCCGGTATGAAAAGTTCTTAATGTTAGTTGAGTCCCCGGTTCCCCAATTGATTGACCCGCAATAATGCCTACGGCTTCTCCCAACTCGACCAGGTCACCATGAGTAGGACTCCGGCCATAACATAATTGACAGATCCAAGATGTACTCCTGCAAGTAAAAGGGGTTCTAATATATATTGGGTGTGCTCGAAAGGTTATGAATTGATTCACAAGTCCAATTCCAATATC